TATTGGATTGTTTCATCAACGGTGTTGGGTCAGAATAACTTTTTGACTCTGCGCCAGTGATTCCCCTATTATTTATTAGTGAACAATAATTGAATAATTCCTTCATAGAGATAGAGGACATAATTCACATGGATATAGTAAATCTCGCTTGGGCTGCTTTAATGGTAGTCTTTACGTTTTCCCTTTCACTAGTAGTATGGGGAAGGAGTGGACTCTAGAAGTACTACTAATTGAGTTTAGGAACTAAACAGTATCACTTTTTTTTATAGATCGTTCGGCAAAGTTTTTTTTATTTAAAATTTCACTATTTCAATTTAAAATTTTATTTTTAAATTGAAATAGAAATGAAAAATATCTTCATTTCGAAATTCTCTTGGATTTTAGTTGAGTAATGTATTCTATGAATAATAAATATATATGAAGAATACTCTTTCAATCAAATAAATATTTCAATTATTTCCGTGTTCGTATTTTGAAAGTAAAAAAAGTAAAAGGAATACAAATGGTAGGAAATTTATTCCAACTGAATTCTTCATAAATTTTCTATTTCGATGAACTAACTCTTACCAAAGTTAGATATGGACCATGAGGAAGAACGGAACTTTTTTTTTATTTTGTTTACCTCTTTACTGTTCAAAGATCAAAGAGAAAACAATTCGGTTATTCCATTACGTGGATACACATTGGGAAACAACATAGTAGTTGTCCAACGAGATACTGCACATCCTAAAATATTGTCTTGGGCGAGTCACATATTGCGCCGCTTGTTTTAGTTTTACTATTTTAGAAATTTTATTTATGTTTTGCTTGTTTTATTGAACCCATTTCATATCATGGTTCAAACGTTAAAAGTCGACGGGTTTTACTAATCCTTTTCGAAATCCGAAGAAGTTCCCATGGATCATTTGTCAACTCCTCAATCAATGACTTCTTCGTCGGAATGCTAACTAAAAGATTATTTTATTATACCTATCGAAGAAGTCATTGATTCTTTCGATCGGGATTCATATTGAAAATAATCAGAAATCTAGGAATTCTAATCGTAAAAGTCGCTTTCGATTATTTCAAATTAATTTAATTGAAATCAACACAAATTAAATACAAATCGATAAAGCAAAGAAATAGAATTGGGATACTATATAATATACATTATCACTATATATATTATATATACGTAATTAAATAGATTTCTATATATATAGAAAAGGAATATGATGATACTCTTGTAGATTGATCTATATTAATCTATATTAAATTAACCCGCATTACAATACAACTTTATACACTACAATAACAATACTAGATAGTATGGTAGAAAGAAATATCTGAATCTTTCTACCATACTATCGTATCTCATAGAATACGACTGATTCTAGTCTGCCCATTTCATTTAAGACGCGAAATTTTTATCCTTTTCTTCTCTGCAATTATTGATAAGAAATAAAAAATCAAGTTTAATTCAAATTAATCACCTTGGCTGACTGTTTTTACGTATATTATAAGTAAAAAAGCAGTAGGAACTAGAATAAACAGTGCAGTAGCAATAAATGCGAGAATATTTACTTCCATAATCTCATTGTTTAATTTTTCTTTAATTCGCAATAACTCGGGAGTTAATCCCATAGAGATAATAAATCTTTCGCCTGTAAATTCAATGGGATGCATTACATCTCGATGATATCGAATCGGATCAATATCATGAATAACAATATCGGAGCTATCAAATCGATTCATCGTCAAGAATTGAATAGTATAACATAGGACGATCTTTTATCCATACTGAACTCAAAATTTGATTCCCGATACAATCAATAATTCCTTTATTTATTTATCATTCTTTTCCATTCTTTCTTTTCTATAACCTACCGCCCTCTTTGTACAATCATCTGATGAAGTATCATCTAACCGCCTTTCCACTTACCATTGGTTCTAAACAAACCCCAACAAACAATAGAAGCTCAATGAAAAAAAAGGAAGGAGCTAAGTTATAAACTCCTTTTTTTAATGATCCAATCTTCTTGGAAAACAAAAGAAGTATGATAAAGACGAGTACAAATTCCGGTATAAAAAAATCGAATATTCCATCAAATTAACTATTTTTTTATATATTTATATATAAATTTAAAAAGTTTGTTCTTTCAAGGAAAAACCCTTATAAAAAAAAAAAAAATTCATTACCTCGCTAATAAAAAAGTGATCCTTGTTTGATCTTTTTTTTTTGAATATCCTCTTTCATTGGATTAGTAATGGGACGCATATATCAAAAGCTCAATGCGAAATTTGAATGAGATAGATTATTTCAAATTAGTAAAATTTGAAATTGAGGTTACACAAAATAGGGCCCGAAAAGGATATACTTTTATTTTAATCTTAAAAAAAAAGTATTCTATACTATTCTATACACAGTAACTATGTTCAATTTATTTTATATTGTACAAATTCCATTTATGTATGTACTCCCGGGAAACATACAATACTCTACTCTATTTCATATTTCACAGATCGGGAGTAATTGAAAAAGCCAGACCCAGTACAGTACGGTATCCCGTGGAATCCTGAATCTGATGCTAATAATATAATAATTGTACTAATCCACATATGCCTCTCTCCCATCAATCGAATCGGTACTAGTCGAAGAAATGGAAATTCCCCCATTTGGTTGATGATAAATGGGAAACGAAAAAGAAAAAAAGAAGAGGGATCGCTGTTGGGAATGAAATTATGTTATTTGGACTTCTTTTCACAAAAAATAGAGAGCTGAATTGATATAGTTTTTTTATTGGATTCGTCGGGACTGACGGGGCTCGAACCCGCAGCTTCCGCCTTGACAGGGCGGTGCTCTGACCAATTGAACTACAATCCCAAGTAAATACCATAATAAAATAAAGTATACATATTTTTATGATTTCATTCTAACCCTTTCAATTTCGATTAGAATTGGCGTGTTGTAACAGAGCTGCGAGTGTGATATATCGATACCCATATGTATATGTACTTTAGTGAGAGCAGCCGGTATTACTAGTAATCCTTTCGTTATTGCCAAATCAATTGGATAATCACTCGTTCAATCAAAAAAGTTTTTTTTTATTTACTCTTTTCCTTAAACTTTACTTTATAGTTACGGATCCTGATATGAATCTAGATCATTAGCAAGATCAGAATTTCTTGTAAAAAGAGAGTAAATAAATAGTGGTATAGATATATCATAAAATGGATTTCTTCCGTATTGGGATTGGGGGATCGGGCATTTCTGGAGAGCAACAAATGGGTTATATTATATCATTTCATGGCGGATCGGCAAATTATTGGGCCGAGCTGGATTTGAACCAGCGTAGACATATTGCCAACGAATTTACAGTCCGTCCCCATTAACCGCTCGGGCATCGACCCAGGAAGAATCAATTCCAGGCTTATTGATAATCCACGATCAACTTCCTTTCGTAGTACCCTACCCCCAGGGGAAGTCGAATCCCCGCTGCCTCCTTGAAAGAGAGATGTCCTGAACCGCTAGACGATGGGGGCAGACTTGCACGACCGCCATCATACTATGTTCATAGTATGAATAGTTTTTTAAAATTGTCAATATAATGGAATGGTATGACTCGATACGAAGGATCTTTCCGTCTTTCACGATTCTTTCTATACAATTTTTTTTCGATAAAAGTTTGGTTCAAAGGCCACGCCGAATCTCTTTATCCGAATCTCTTTATCAATGATTCAATGAAATATCTTGGATCTATGTTAAATTAGTGGATACATGTATCACTCAAATGAATTTAGTTATGATGTCAATTAGGATAGTCTTGAAACAATTCATTGTATTGATATTTATCAAATCCAATATCAATAAACCGTTTTATTTTACCTATATTATATACTCTATATTAAATTATATTAAATTCTTTAATTTACTTTTACTGGATAAAGAAAATTTTTCATTCCTGAATGAACCCTTATACTTATTATAAGATATATCTATGTACATCTATTATAATAAGTATATATACTAAACTCATAGTGTCTTTATTCAGGAATTGGATCAAACAAGCCCTTTTAACTCAGTGGTAGAGTAACGCCATGGTAAGGCGTAAGTCATCGGTTCAAATCCGATAAGGGGCTTTGATTTTTTAATAAATCATAAAACTCCGGAAGTAGTATTCATATTTGAAGTGCGAATAAAGATATTGTTGATCTTTGTAATAAAGTAATAAAAAAAAAGTAACAAACCGTATAATTTAATATTTTAATATATAATCAAAATTATAACATTATAATTAATTATAGTATGGTTATAAATTTGCTATTTTAATAAATTAAATATATTATTAATTTTAATAAATTAAATATATTATTAAATTAAATATATTATTAAATAAATAATATAATTATTATAAATATTATATTAAATATTATAATGAATGTAAGGATAAGTCGTCTCGTTAAATCTTCAAATATTACTATTCCTTTCCTATTTTCCATTATTCCAATTAAATCGATTAGAAATCAACAAAATAAAAAGTAAGTGGACCTAACCCATTGCATCATAATTATATCCACTATTCTGATATTAAAATTCGATAGAGATAAAATTGGATCTTTTTTTTCTTTGGACTACGCGGGAATCTGTCGATATATCCGATTTAATCTTCTTGTTCCTAGACGTTCTATAGGAATAAATTAGGAATGAATAAATTACTATTCCCTTCCTTTACCGAGAAACATTTATTCCAAGTCACAACATACGAGCCATTTTAAATATCTTTCTTTGATTCCAATTCCAGAACACAAGATCCGTTTTATTAGTTATATCTTATATATCTAGCAAATCGCTATTTCATGTACTAAATATTTCCATCCATATTGATACATGCAATATTTTTGTTCCGACAACGTAATGGGGAATGTATGCGAGAAGGGTACTTTCATTTCGAGTCTCATATTATTTAATATTTAATTAACTAATATGTATTTAATTCAATACAATATATTAATTTAATAAT